AGGAAATGAGAGGCGGACCAACGATGGGATCAACCACAAATCTGGCTGTCTCTCCATTGCCGTCACTCCACCTTGCATGCGGCCTTAACACATGCACACCCCGAATCATTCCTTTCTAACTCCAGGAGCCCCAGTTAGCCTTCTTGAAGAGCCAAATAGACTTCCGGTACGACGCAGTGAGAAACTTGCTCCAGAGAGATGTGGTCTATTGAAGGACAGCATTAGCACCTTCTTGTATGGCTACTTGTTGATCTGCCCTTCTTTGAGCTTCCACGCCAACATCGCCATCCAAGCGAGGTTGATATCCAAGGTCTCCTAATACCCACTCCTCCTTGCTGCTTAGGCTTGCAGATGGTACTCAAATGAGATGAGTGCGCTTGCCATAGGCCCCGGAGCTCCAAAGAAAGTTCCGCATGCAATCCTCGAAAGCATGGATGGTGCGAAGCGGCAACTTAAACACCATAAGCCAGTGAAGGGGTCAACTAGAAAGCACTGACTTAAGAAGAACAATACGAGCAGCATCAGATCAGAATCTTCATCTTTCTTTCCTGCCTTGCCTTTCCTCAAGTACATCTCCTCTCGAGCCAGTTGTGTTGCTGCCTCTGACATTACCTCCGATTATCGGATAAATCTCTACCTCAATAATGTCATTCACAAATTTGACATACAACGGAGTCTATTGAATGAATCAACTACTCTATTTCTTGCCTTTCCAATTTCTATTCCTTGCCTTTCAAGTATGAATGTCTTAAGTCAAGATTAAACTAAGAGGCGCGTAGCGGTCAGGCAGTAGTTCTTTCCTCGGTTGATGGGCAGCATCGCTCTCCGAATCTCCCAGCCAGTCTTCAAGCTCGTCTTGAAGCAACGAGTTCCATAAACGAGCTATATACTTGACGCGAGTATAAGAGACAGCAGGTGAGTTTCTCGGTTAAGAGGTTGTCTACGAGTAGGTTGCAAGTAGGGAAGCCTTTCCTCTTCTTTCTTATTGACGACTGCTTGATGCTTAGCGCCCTTGCTTCTACTTTCATCGATCTTGCCTTGTTATTTGCATTCGAGATGCTTATCATATCCTAGTTCTATTATCAATGTGAGTTTCATGCTTTGGGACTGCCTTCTCAATACACCTCACCTGAGATTATAAGAGAGACAGGAAGAAGAAAGAAGAGGACTGGCAGAGGAAAGGACAGAAGCTCTAACTCCAACACCCAGGAAAGAAAGATATGAGAAAAGTCAGAAAAAAAGTCCTCCCATCCTTCAGAGGTAGAGGAAAGGCTAAGACCGGAACAGCGCCCTCATTGACTGGCTGACTTGCTGTCCTTATATCAACTGACTTTTCTTATCTAAAGAACTTGCCACTTCCTTGCTTCACATGCATCAAATGGAGATTGATATAGTTTCAAGTGAGTTTAGAACAGACTCTCGGAAAGAAGAAAGTCGGGATTAGGATTTGATTTGTGTTTCTAAATACCTCTACCGGGATAGAATCAATATGATCTAACTCAGAAAGAGAGTATCGGCTAACTGCAATATTGACCGTTTGACTGGAAGAAGGGGAGATATCTTATCTAGAGTCAAGCTACTCGCACACCATCGAGACTAGCTTGACTACCTGTAATAACGAACTTAACGAAGATAACTGTATTGACAACTTCCTTCCCTACTGCTGACAGTCCTTTCACTACTACTGACTTGCGTCAAGTAGGGTAAGGATTGAGGATCGGAAAGGTAATTGAGGAAAATCCCTCAATCACTGGCTTGGCTGACTTGCTGGAATCAGAGGAGTGCGAGTGAGATGAGAAGAAAAAAGCAGCTGGCTTAAAGGACTACTACTTACTTCACTTATCTTACTATCCCCAGGTAACAGGAAAACAGCTCTGACTTGCAGGCAAAAGATCAAACTTTCTTAGATCATTTCAGGCATGAAGGGATAAAGGAAGGGCTTGGACAACCTAATCGCATGGTGGTCTTACTGCTATATAGAAGGCATGCTCAAAATGTATGGGTCAGCTTGTTTCGGAAAATAACTGGCAAATGATGAAAAGACTGGCTGGCCTTCGCTATCACTGTCCTTACTTTATCAAACTGGTTGGCAAGCTGGCTCATTCATTGTTCCAGCATCAGGCAACCCGCCTGAAACAAACCACTATGTCATGTAAACCTGACCCTTATGCACGAATGTGGGAATCTTTCTAGTAGGATCCGACCTATCTTAAATATAATAGGTGTTCGCTTTTCCATTTGAAAATTCCTATCAAGGTGAACTTTACTGATGGCTACGCTAAAGCTCTATATACGAGAGAGCTCTAGCTTCCTCTAGATGAATAGGCTAAAAACGGATCAACATCAAGTTGAATGTGTAGTAGAGATACTACTCGCAGTAGGAGAAGGACTTTACTGATGGCTACGCTAAAGCTCTATATACGAGAGAGCTCTAGATAAATAGTCTAACCTCTACTTTCAACCTCTGAACCAACTTCATTCCTTGCTAAAACAGGAACTACAGCTGCAAGTACTATTTACTATATTTAGTACGTTTCGGATATAGCACGTCCCTTTCTTGAATGATCTTTCTCATTCACAAGCAAGTGAAAAGAGAAGTGGAACTCTTGGAACTACTGCTGCTTAAACGCTAACTGTGCTTCCCTACCGATCAAAGGAAGAATGCTTAAAGGACTATATGACTAGCTCTTATACGAGTGGAAGGTCAACCACTCGTTGCGTAAAGTACTCCGCTCGCTCCCCTGCTCGTTCCAAGTATTCCACTCGCGTTGATCTTAGTGAATAAGCTAGCCCTTACCTTTCCTTCCTTCCTCGCTTTCGTTCCTCACTTGGGCATGCTTTGCTTCTTGCTCGCTGGATTGCTTCCTTGTTCGTTTGCCTTCCTTTTTTCCCTTGTCCTTCCTCTATTGATTGACTTCCTCTTGCTCTCCTGCTCTACTGCTCTCCGTTATACTCTAAACAGGCACGGAGTCTATCTTTCGATAGTCGATAGCTTGATTTAAGGGATCGATGTCATACCTTGCGAGCTTGAAACAGGTACTAGACCTTCGCCCGTACCTACTGACTTATCCCTCGCTTCCTTTCCGATTCCCTACAATACGCGACCTTCAGCCCTGAAGATTGACACAGGGCCTTGTCACCATGCGTCACTCGCGCCCTTGCTAAAGAGGGATAGGTATCGTATGGCACGTGAAAAGAGAAGGACGGAGTCAGAAGGATCAGAGAAAGTCTCAGAGCCCTGAAATTGGGGAAGAAGGAACTTGACAACGGGCTAACCCACGGCTGACTACTAGCTTGGCTTGACCCTGTGGCCGTGGTCTGATCCTGGCTTGCTTGAGAGCGGTCTTATACTAGGCTTGACATTCCTTTCCCCTGACTTGAACTTGAACTGAAACGCACGTTATGCGCTTTCGAACTTTCTTTCGGCAACCCCTTGAAAGATTGGGTGAGTTTGACATACAACGGAGTCTATTGAATCATTTGACATACAACGGAGTCTATTGAATGAATCAACTACTCTATTTCTTGCCTTTCCAATTTCTATTCCTTGCCTTTCAAATTTCTCTTTTTATATAACCAATATTAATAGAAAGATATAGAAAAGGCTAAGGGCTTCTATTCTCTTCACTTACATTCTGTCTTTACTCGTCACTTTGCTACTCTCGAAAAACTGGCTTTTCTGGTTTCGAATGTCACTCTTTCTCTCGCTGAATCCTGCCCAAAACGAAACTGATGGGCTTCGGGGCTTGGCGCTGCGCTGGGGCACTCGAAAAGGAGACTCGCTTTTGGGGACGCTCTTTGGCACTGGTTATTGGAACTATTCACACTTAATGAACGGGAAAGCAGGATTTGTCTTTCTTTCTATCGGGCTTACGGGACGTGGACATTTGCGCTGGCTAGCGTTAGGGCGGGACTTTTGAGGCGTCAAAACTTGTTCGCTTTCAACTAGACCGGATTCTATTCTAGGCCTATGATACTGTAGCGAAGAAATTCGACTGTATACGGGAACTTCAACTAAAGCATCGTAATTTGAAAACTAAAGCGCTAACAAGTTTTGGCAATACATATAAAGAAACTACCTAAAGAAACTACCTGGTGCTACTGATTCTGTTCATCTACTAATAGTCTTTCCAATATTCCAATATCCGGTTCGAATTGGATTGGTTCCTATTGACTGAGTGCCTCCTCTTTGGCCTATCCAGTACGGGCTATGGTCGTGTTCAAGTTCAAGTGTCAGAGGACTTTTCTTTCGGGTCATATATATGTACGTCCCGCAGAGGTCGGTCTTGGGCAAGGCTCGACTTCTTGGTACGAGCTCTATCCCAGTGTTAGCTTTTTGAGCACCCCAATGGAATCGACCCTGGAACGATACGGAGAGTTTTGGTCAAGCCAGAATCAGGGAAGACCTCAGTAATCCACGCCAGGGAGGAAATGATACGTAGCTTGCTGTCTCTCTCGCTACATTTCATTCCGCTCTCTGCCCCGCCTCTGCCTATGGTCTCGTTCCAGGGTAAAGGCAGGGATGGTCGATGAAATTTCGTTTCCAATTTGAAACAGAAGGGAGGGAGCAAAGTGAAACGTCGCGAGCACTCTTGCGAGCGCTTGAACTTAATGCAAAGCATCGCGTGCTTTTAGTGAGAGAGTGCTTTGACTTGCGTGCGAGTGCTTTTCACGCTTTGCGAGTGCTTTGTGCAAAGCCCTCTTCGACGTTGCGAGTGAATTGCATTAAGGATCGCAAAGCCCCCACGAAAAGCTTTGCTCGTTCCCTTAAGCAATTTGAAGTTGCGAGTGCTTTGACGAGAATGGATAGCTTCCTACGAGCCGATAACGGCAAAAAAAACCATCCGTAGTGGGCGGGCCGATCAAACTGACCAGAGGAGAAAGAAGAGTATGGAATGCCGACCTATCTTCCTCAAATTGCCGGATGGGAGAACTTATTTGAAGAAAAGAAGGGGAAAACCACTAGGGCCCCTTCAATCAGAAGTTTTGAAAGGCTTATTTGGGACAGATGGAACAAGCATCCATTGGTCGTCCAGTCCTCGGCATACCAGGCGATCGAGGAGACATGGCTAGCCGATGAGAAATGGTTCTACCTGCCCTTCCCTATCTTAGAACCGCTCCCTGTCCCCCGCCTGTCCCCTATCCTCCAGTCTGAAAGACTAGTGCTAATATAGCTCCCAAAAGAAAGGGACAGGTCTCCTCGGATTTGTGGCCCCCATCCACTAAGGCGCTCCCTTCTCTTCCGCCTGAACCAACCATAGCAAATGAAGAATGAATAGAAGTCAGTACCTGGCCTCGAACCTACTCTATAGGAAGGGATTATTATGATGGAGGAGAAATACGTCGATACGGGACTATCCGGAGCAGAAGATCCGTCTTGGTCTTCCTCCCTACCTCCGTTAGTATCAAGATATCCGTAGCCGTCCCGATAGCCACCTTTTATTGGCAGGGGGGAATCACAGTCTAAGGTGCAAATCACGGAGGCAATGGAATCCTCCGCAGTACCTCACTGGCCATTCGAAGGGAAGGGCTCAACTTATTCACTATTGCTTTCCTTGCAGCGGACCAAGAATCTCCGTCTTAGGTGGCCTCTGTCCTCCTATATCCGGAATTGGGCGGATCCCTGCCCCAACGGAAGACTCCATTAATGAACTTCTGATTGAAGGGGCCCTAGTGGTTTTCCCCTTCTTTTCTTCAATTCAAAAACTAGTTCCCTTTTTCCCCCTCCATCCTTTCTATCCTATTCTCCTTAGAGCTTTCCGAGAACGGATCCTTTATTCGCTTCATCTATTCGTTCATCTGCCTTAGCGGAAAGCGAGCTATCCAATCCTATCCAACAAGAAGAGAATAACCAAGACCAACAGGAATATAAGTGTAAGCTGCTCCTCTGTAGTGCTGCTAGACTTCTCTATGGGTATAATCCTTCCTTCCCGAAATCGATGAAGCTTTTCTTGCTACTGCTTCGCTGGACTGATAGCGCACTGAACCGTACCGGAGTATGAGGAAAAGGATGCACTTTTCATCTTTCCCATGACTTCTCCTTTCCGCCTTTGATGGTTAGTCAGCTTTCACAGCGTTGTGACGAAGGATTATGAAATGAATGAGGCTCAAGAGTAGGGAAGGTGATGACAGAGTATCTGGGGAGTGGATCTTGAAACCGGCTTTCTTTCTCGAATGTTGGTTCCGGTCTACCCGCACCGCCCAATCCTTAGATGTCAGCGCCCAATACCTGACTAATGTCATGCTTGATCTCTCTCATTCGTTTCAGTAGCGGGATCAGAGCTCGGCTGTCCGACGATTCCCTAGCTGCAACCTCTCTCGACGGAAGGAACGGGGGGCTCTACGCGGAAGACTTTCTTGCCCAATCCCTCCCTTAGCTAGCATCTGTCTGCACAGCCCAAGCCCCGGAGCCCCGGTGGGGCGTAGAAAGTCAGGGCGGAAGACGGGAGGAGCGGGATAGGCATCTGACCAAGGCCAGTTCCATACCCAGTTCCATATCCCGAAAGATGATCCGTTTCCCAGTCTCATGGGGGAAAAGGGCACAGAGGCAGAGGTTTAGATCACTAAACGTCACGTGACGTGACGAGAACGGGGATTGGTTAAGACTCCCCTTTTCCTGTTTCTAACCACACACGAAAAGGGCCACTAAGAGTAGTCAATTCATCTTCCATAAGCGGAACCAATGACGGTCTCAATGACCCATTTTTGCGCAACCGAAAGGAAAGGTGGAACATCCTCCACCCTGCGCTGAAGCAGAGCGATGACAGCCAAAGCTAAGCGCATTACACATCCGTGCAGAAATAGGGGATCCCTTCCGAATGATCAAACGTTTAGCTGATTGGAAGGTTGGAGGCAGCCAAAGACCTTTTTTTTCCTCTTTTTTAGTAAAGCAACCGGACAAAGAATGAAGAAATGCCTGTCTTCTTCAGCCACCCTACTATCCCCGATGACAATATCATCACCCTGAATAGCATAGGCTTGAATTCCGCCGCTAACCGCACCAGCCAGATAGTGGGTCGTCAGGGTAAAGAGAGGCCAATTAGAAAACCCAACGGTTGGCCGACGGTTCTTTGGAACTTTTGACGCAACGCACTATGGAGTGGAAAGAAAATGAGACCTGCGTACACCCGGGCCAAAACAGCAAAAGAACGACGGCATAGAGATCCAGGAAATCGGTCCGTTGCTGACTTGAGGCCGAAGGCGTCAAAGGCAATCAATACCGCGCACCCACTTTAGTGGGCGCAATTGGTCGTATGTACCATACCATAAGAGAGGAATTTCTTTAAGGAATGGGTTGGCCTTCAAATACACTGCAGAACAACGTAGGCCAATGGCAAATACACGACGTTTTCTGCTGCCCTATACCTGACGGCCAAGCGGCCCACCGAGACAGGGATGTCTGAACTCGTATAAGGGAGATCAAAAGCATACCGAAGGAAGTCCTCCATGTCTTGGCGAGCGCTGGCGTCTTGCCCAGGTTCAAACGCGAACAAGGTTCGCTCCCTGTACAAAGCGCTTTTTTGTTTGCAGAGATTTCTCTGGCCCCTTTTCTATGCTATGCCCCTTTCTTTCTGCCAGAATTTGGGACGGAAGACCAATTCCACTTAACCCCCATCAACTGGGGATGGCGCGGGGGAACATACCTCTCGAACAGCTCGGTGCCTCGGTTGTGAATTGAATGACCGATGCGCCACACGAATATACCATCTCTTCAACAATAGACTAACAAGTGGATTTCTCAGGCTTATCAGCCTGCTTAACTGAACTACTACGAGAAAACGGAACGCCCTCCTATTAATCATCTTTCTATGAAAGGCAGGAATGAGACGAGGTAGGCCACCTCGTGTGAGGGAAACGGAAACCGGAAGGTTGACTCGCCGGTCCCATTCCCCACCGTCAACAGTCTATCATTAAAGACGTGTTTCAGGTAAAGAGCGAGGAGGTAGCAGTGGAGAAATGCAATGAAGAAATGGTTCTGGAAGGGATAAACCAACCAACGAGCGAGCAAGCAAATCCGTTTCCATAGTTTTTCGCTAGCTCGAAGGTAGGCGGTCGATCTTCCTAGGTCGTCTTTGTTCGAGCCAGGGCATCTGGCACTTTTTGTCCAGCCTAGTTCTTTCTCGGTCCGTCCGAAGAGATGAGGGAAGGGTTCCGTATGATTAGCTGGGTGAAAGAGCGGTACTATTAATGGTAATGGTGGGTGTGGATGTTCCAATGTCTGTCCCCCGGCCGGGGGATGAGGAAGGGATTGGGACCCTCCGGAACTAGTGGGATTGGATGAAGATAGGTGGAATGAAGAAGTACCTGGTCGGTTTTTCTTTGCTTATGGAAAGAAGAGAAAGCAAAAAGTCAATAGATCCTTCTTCTAATGAGAGGAAAAAGGAGGCCGGCTAGTGGTAAGTAATTGATCCGCTACTCATAAAGAAGGGACGGATAGGGGTGTTACGTAGAGCTTGACCTTGCCCCCGTTCATATGGGAGGCGGGACGGGAATAGATCAAGATGGGGAGGCCGCGGAGGTCTTATTGATGGGGGGTGCACCCACCCCTACCAACTCCTGTATATTTCCAACTGCTTCCTCACACCAGCGTTATCCGCTCCGCCAGATCTGTTGTTGAATCGTCTCTTAAGCAATGATCGGGCACAAGTCGAATAGAAAGACCGGACGAGTCAGATTTCCATGATTATGCTCACCGAGAGGCAGCAGCGGAAGCAATGGGAGAAGAATGGCCTTGATAATACCTGTTTTCTGGATCCACCAGGGTCCTCGAGACATCACTCTCCGTTGTGCCGAATGGCCCCACAGGCGGTCACGCCATATGCCATCTGGGAGTATGTCTATGCCGCAAGGAACTCCTCGTTTCGAAAGAGCCGAACCGCAGAGAGGGACACCACTATCACGTGGGCATACGAGGTACTAATGCTTCCGAACACAATGCCAAGCCACGTTTTTGAGAGCTTGCTTGCTGCTCGATTCCCCGAATCCGGTCCCTCCATCTAATGGATGAATGACGCTCTATATGGAAATAGACGGATTCTTTCAAGCGCCCCGCTCCACTCCACCTCGAACGGCTTCGTGAGCCAAGCGAGCAACCTGCCACACGCATTTTGCGATCAAACCACTGCGTTTGGGGTCAATGACTAGATAGCCAAGGTCAGATGGAAGGCCCTTCTATTGATAGAATGGAATGAATACGCGATGCTGGGAGCTGGGAAGTTTTCCATCACTCCGGAGACAGCGACAGCGGCTTTGGCCTTACCCAAAAAGCAAGAGAACCTGCGTTCGTTCCTTCGGAAGGAAGGATGGAAGGGGTCGGAGCGGAAGGAAGATCTATAGTTAGTTCAGTGAAGTTCCCCACTCATGCTCGGTTGGAGCGAGCGACACCCACCCAAAAACCTTGGTTGGTGCTTCTTAAAGCAAAGGGCTTTTCCATTTTGTCTTTTTCCAAAGCTTCGCGACCCCCCGTAACAACAAGCCGGGTGCGGCGAGACTAGCCCAATACGTGTCAAGCTCTGGTTCGAACTAGCAGGGTCTTTTTCCCGGTCCACCACTTCATACAGTTCCGATCCACGTAGACCCGGGGATATGTAGGCAAAATGGTCGGAGCCAGAGGATAGAAAGAGTGGCTAGTTTCTGGCCGGTCGGACCTCCGTCCTATGGATTGTAGGAATTGGTACGTTCCAATTGAGTTGAGTCAAAGTGGATGTGGGTAGCTCGATCGATCGCATGGCTTCGATTGGTTTCGGTCCAATCGATGGTTAGGGGTCCACCGTCTCTTTCCGCAGGTACGACCGTCACGACCACATTCCTGTTGGGGGCCCAATCAATCCAACGGAGATCCTGCTCCGCCCGTTCCAGTCCCGGTTGATGACCCAGCATATCCTTCTCCAGTCCCGTTAGAGAGAAAGATCCATTCCAGTACATTCGAAGGGTCCTGCCTCCCGCGCCCATTCGTTCCCTGACCAGTTCCATATCCAGGGACCGTGTGCCACCAATAGCAAATCCACCTGCGGCCGGATCCAGTGCCAGTCCCCGCAGTGGACTCAATTGACCGAGTGACGGCGCCATCCTGCCCGCCCAAGAGACCCTTTGTTCCGGGAAAGGGGAGAGGACTTGTTGCGAAGAGACCAGGGATTGGTTGTTGCTGAAGAGACGGGGAGACTGAGCTTGATTGATGGAAGAACCCCCGTGCGTGGGATGAGAAGCGGGAACCTCCGACAAAATGACCGGAGGGGAAGGAATTTGTCAAACCTTCCCCTCCGGTCATTTCCATCTTAGGGCCTTTCAAGATTTTCTGCCCTGCCAATTTGTTGCTTTTTTCTTTTTTGTTCAATTATAAAAAAAGAATTCAATTCATCTATTCTTTGATGGAGATTTGTAGCATCATTCAAGTAAATACAGATTGAGATCGTAGAAACATGAGCTTGTGATATAGCTACACCTAATTCCAGACCGGTTAATGCAAGAACTATAAATAAAGGACCAAGATCTCCTATGAAATATAAGATATTATTCATACATAGCATAGTCCAAGCGGACCCACTTAAAATCTTTACTGAACTATGACCGGCCATCATATTAGCAAATAAACGTATTCCTGAGCTTAATGCGCGAAAACAATGAGGGATTGGCTCAAGGAGTACTAAGAAAGGTGCTAACGGCAGTGGGACTCCTGCGGGTAATGAGAAGCTTAAAAAATGAAGCCCATTTCTTTGAAATCCCACTATAGTAATGCCAATAAAAAGAGGAAATGAGGGACCCAAAGTAATGAGAAAATGACTTGTCACTGTGAAGCTATAAGGTATCATACCCTGGGGATTACGAAATAACGAAAAAGTAAAAGTGACCGAGATGCGAGGGAAAAACTTTTGTTGAACATTTCCGGAAAGACCACCTATTTGTTCGTTCACCGGGTTCGGCACGAAATCATGAATAAGCTCTACCAAGGATTGCCAAGCATTTGGTACTGAGTTTCCTCCTCCGTTTTTAGTAACCAAATGAACCAGAAGCAGGACCAAACTGATAGTCAGCAGCATGGACAAAGATGGATTTGTGAATGAGAAAGAAAAGTTTCCAATATGAATAGGAAGAAATGGGGGAATGGCAAATTGCTCCAGTGGGCTGTTCGGCGTAATCGTAATCAACACTTTTTTCATCCCTGTATTTCCTCCAAATTCAAAAGGAAAGAGCCGGTTGGCTTGGTCCGACCAAGAAAGGCATGGGAGTTCCAGTGATCAAAGCACTCGCAAAGCATGTGAGCTTTGCACAAAGCACGCACTCGCAAAGCGTGAAAAGCACTCTATCGCAAGTCAAAGCACTCGCACACTCAAAGCACTCGCACGCAAGTCAAAGCACTCGCACACTCAAAGCACTCTATCGCTCAAAGCACTCGCAATATCACGCTCAAAGCACTCGCACGCAAGAGAGCTTTGCTCGTTTGGGCTTTGCACAAAGTGAAACGCTCGCAAGTCAAAGCACTCTCTCACTAAAAGCACGCGATGCTTTGCATTAAGTTCAAGCGCTCGCAAGTCAAAGCACTCGCACGCGATGCTTTGCATTAAGTGAAAGCGCTCGCAAGTCAAAGCACTCGCACGCGATGCTTTGCACAAAGCGCTCGCAAGAGTGCTCGCGACGTTGAGCTTTGCTCGCGACGTTGAGCTTTGCTCGCGACGTTGAGCTTTGCTCGCGACGTTGAGCTTTGCTCCCGACGTTGAGCTTTGCTCCCGACCCTTCCATCAATTGACGTGACGTGACGTGACGTGATGGACACTCGCAAATTGCGTCAGGGCTTTGCGAGTGCTTTGCTCGTTGTATCGAGAGTAGACAGTAAACAACGAGCGTAGAGTGATCGTCTACACGAGCCTACAAGAGTCTACGAAACTCGCTGCTCTTAGGAAGCTCGCTTTCTAAGCCACTGCACTGGCGTAGTGGTCGGCATTCAACCCATCATGCCTGACGACTATCACAACAGAAGAAGCTTCAGACGTCAAACCCCCCTATAGTCGAGTCTACTTTGCTTTGCCAGAAGCTTCGCTTACTCAAAGAGTCTCTGTAGTCGGCATTCTAGAAGCTTCGCCAGAAGCGACTAGTCTCTCGAATGCCTCCGTCCTATAGTTAGTCTAGTCTAGTAGAGTCTAGTATACCGAATGCCCATGTACTAGAGTAGAGTCTTTCCAATGCCTCCTTCCTTGCCGCCAACGCACACTAGACGGAGAGTAAGCAAGCTACCTTGCATTCTAGAAGCTTCGCTAAGCTTCGCTTCCCATCATGCCTCCTTGGTAGAAGTTAATGAAGCTTACCCTTCGGGTGTAGCTTCCGCGGCCAAGGAAGGAGGCCTTTTTTCTGGCGCGGAAGCTACCGCTTCTAGAATGAAAGCCGCCGCCACCCACCCACTTATAGGGTGGGTAGGCGGCTACAACTAACGCAAGCCCCGGTCCTGTTTTAGCGCGAACCATAGGTTCTACTAACGCAACCTTTCCTTTGGTAGCCTTTGGAAAAGTGACGGTGGCCAACGTGTTGTAGATTGACAAAGGCGGAGGTTGGCTTTGTAAACGACACAAGGAGTTGACAAAGGAGAACAGCCCCCCTTTCTATCAAAAGGCGAAGGTCGCCTTTCTATGAAGGCGAGCAGCCCAGCCCGCCCTTCTTAACAAAAGGCGAACAGCCCCCCTCTTTCTTATAGTCATAAGGGTCAGCGGTATTTCCGCAATAGCAGCTCCGAGAAGCTAGGCGTCGGGTGCGCCTCCTGCCGTCGTTTCAGTGACTCATAGAACTTCGCTCAGACTGGTGTCGTCACCTCTCCCAGGACCGGAATGATTATCCCTGCCCGATGGGTCTACATTCATCCCTGAATGTCGTCGGGTACTGTTCACTTCCCCGCCATTCTTGTAACCGTCACCTGTAATCCGCGCAGGTGTGTCCGCACCCCCTGGAGTAGACGAGAAAGAAAGGATTTCTCGGAGCAACCCCCCAGGTTCCAGACCCAGGAGTGCACTTTCCCGTATGAGCATTCGGTACATGTATAAGTCCGTGGAAGAGTTACAAGGTCACCACTACGGAGGATCTCCCCCCTAATCTTAGATAGGTCGTCTGAGGGTTCGCCGCGGTTCATTGCTGTGCTTACACACTAGGCTACCCTTCTCCGAAAGCTCCGCGGGACCACCTACCACAGGTCCTTCGGCCGGAGGGGTTTACTGCACAACGCCGGGACGCTGGCTCCTGCAGAGGGAAGCCCAACGAATGTCAGATGCAAAGCCCCGCACCTCATTAAGATCATATTGGCATACTCTCCCAAAAAAGAAAGAGCAGACCCCATTGAAGACGGGAGTGAGGTACAACAAGGCCATTTCCGTCCACCGCCCTTCTCACGGAGCCGTACGTGGACGTTACCGCTCATACAGCTCCCAGCCAGCAAGCTGTTAGCCTTCCTCTACAAGGAATGGAAGTGTGGATGAATCGACAATAGAGGAATTCTCTTTTTCAGCAATAACATGAGAAGAGCATCCCTTTCAAAAAAACCTAAGGATCCCCCCACCTATCCTGCCACTTCAGCACCTTGTGATCTTCTCAAAGATCATTACGAGCCCTCTCAACGAATTGGATGGAGACTCCGAAAAAAATGCCGTAGGCCGGATCAGGACGAGTATGTCCAGGATTCCCTGATTCATTCTCGTCCTGGAGCTTCTGCTCTCCTCTGGGGAGGGGTTTTAGAGAGAGAGGTGAGTCAAGTCAAGGGTAGCCCCCCGGTTGACCGATTCCTCGAAGTCGGAGGCATCTGATGACCCAAGGAGCTGCTCTCGATGTGAGATCGGCAGCTTTATAAAAGAAAGAAGAAGAGGATAAGCTTTCAAAAAGAAGACCGGACACAGAAGAAACAAGAAGAGAGGGCCATGATGATGATCCTATGTTCGTTTTCGCCCTGCCCCGAGACGGAAAAAGATCTCTCTAAACCTTTGCTTTGATAATTTCTTTGTTTTTTATCTAGGCAAGCCGCTACATGTTCTCCCCTTGCCCTTGAACGATAGAAGAACTACTTCTCTTCTCTTAGATAGCGGTCGATCGGTTCGCATCTATGGTCAATCAATAGGTCCGCGGATCGATTCTTCTATACGAAAAGCCATCTCATCTCGTAGCACCACCACGACACCGATTCTCGTTCTTATTCCGAGCCCCCCATGCCGTGACTTCTACTTATAGTAGTGGAATGAGTGGAAAGATCTTTCTTTATAGAAGTCCCTGTCCGATCCAACCAATTCGTATCGTATAAATCGAACGAGACTCTTTCGGGTATTCAACATCCGTCTCTCTCTGTCAATCAAAGAAAGGTATAGAGAAGGAGGGCGCCGTCATGTTCGCTGAACAGCAAGCAAGTGATCAAAGCACTCGCAAAGCGAAGCAACGTCATGTCATGTCACGTCACGTCACGTCACGTCACGTCACGTCAATTGATGGAAGGGTCGGGAGCAAAGCTCAACGTCGGGAGCAAAGCTCAACGTCGGGAGCAAAGCTCAACGTCGCGAGCACTCTTGCGAGCGCTTTCACTTAATGCAAAGCATCGCGATAGAGTGCTTTGACTTGCGAGCGCTTGAACTTAATGCAAAGCATCGCGTGCTGACTTGCGAGCGCTTTCACTTAATGCAAAGCATCGCGTGCTTTTAGTGAGAGAGTGCTTTGACTTAGAGCGTTTCACTTTGTGCAAAGCTCTCTTGCCTTATAGTGCGAGTGCTTTGAGTCTTAAAGAACCGTTATCGTAGCCGTAGCCGCCTCCATTTTCTTTGACGCCTTTTGAACCATTCTATTCAAATTGAGAGACTCTCGCTTGAGAGCGGGAAACTGTAACTGTAACTGACCCCTTCCTCTATTTCATCCGTGAGATCCACCTCTAGTTGAGCAAGCTCAACCCCAAACTCTATCGAGAAAGCGTTTTGACATCCCGACTGACGGATCTGACCTTCGTTTCAACACCTGCCCACTTTCATTGGTCCCGTAATGACCCTTCAAGACTATCGGTCATAGGCGGGCATTACAAGATGAAGCTGCTACAGACTACGCTCTTACTGCAAGAATGCCTTTGTTTGAGACGCTCTTATATAGGGCATTATCCAATCCTTCAAGCAGGAAGCGTCCGAGCATAGAGAAGGCCATCGCAGTCTTGGTTGGAGCATCCGTCCTAGGTCTAATACTGACTCTTAACGGTATCGCTCTTCAAATATCAGATGAATGGAGGATGTCGCCTTTTGTAACAAGTCGACCCACGATACGGACTCAAAGATGTTCCTACTGTGACCCCAGTCAGTCAGATCTATTCATAGTCAGTCAGTCCCCCACGGCACGGCTTCTAACTATGTGTCTCCCCCTCTGCTGACTTTTGGTTATGTGAGTTTGACCCTCCTTTGACTCTGCTTGCTTCTGACTCCCTATGAGCCGTTTGACGACCTGACTTTATAGGAGGGTCGGCGGGACATGGGAGCCTCCGCTCATGCATCGGTTTACCGAAATCACCCCCGACCTTCTATATATATCATAATATATATCTTAGTCAGGGCTTCTGTGAGGGCTTGAATTTGCGAGCGAGTGGAAAGTCAAGTGGATAAGTTCAGTCAGTCTTTCAAAGGCTGGCTAGAATTTGAGTCACCTTAACAAGCGGAACAGAGACGTAGGGTCAGTACTTTTTTTTCTATTAGCGGTGATAGTCCAGTGGTAAAGTGAAAGAGTCTTTCGGGTGTGAGACCTAGCGCAGTGGCTTTAGATAAAACCACTTCTTTTCCGGGAAGCGGTAGTTCAAGTGGGGTGCGACACAATTTCTAGGCGCTTGGGCGAGTAGCGGTAAGTGAAGTCAGTTAAGGAAGTCCTCAATCAAGTGCAAGTGGTTGATTGACAAACTCTTCTGGTGAGCACGGGACTACAAGCTCGCTTCTGTTAGACTACAAGCTCGCTTTTCACTCCGCAAGCGAGAAAAGCGGTTTATGTTTTGTTGATTCAACCAGGACGGGAAAGAAAGGGGTAAAGGAACGGTTCATTAGGGCGGGGAGAGAAAGCGGATAGCGGCCTTGCATTCGATTAAGCAACTTCTTTCTTCCCACCCTGTATGGCACTGAAAGCTGTAGGTAGGGAGATGGCACGCTATCCATCGAATCCATGGCTAATCACGGAAACCCAACAAGGAAGGGAGGGGTTCTGACGACAACAACCACCACCACTATTAAGGCGGCAGGCGGCGGCGCCGGCGAGAAGCACATGACTTTCTTTCATTGATCGGAGACCATTCTGATAGTGGAGGGCGGGAGACTTTCTTTATTCATTGACGAGAATAGTGAACATTTCATTCCCATTGTTAATCCGTATAGCTGCCTCTCGCTCAACTTGCAATGAAGAAAGGTGGGTCAGCCCCTACCGCGTGTCACCCGAACAGAGATAGGACATGAGGATCTGAAAGAGAACGGGCCCAACGGCCAGCTATAGGTTAGCTTATTCCCAGACGAACCAGCCCATCCATCGAAGCTTGACGAGCTTTGGAAGGTAGGCCCGGCCCCCATACAACGTTTGATCGTTCCTCACTATCCACACACTGTGCTATTAGACTCCAACGTAGAAGAATGGTTTTCCACCCGGCGCTAGCGCCATCTTCCCCTAACCGGGTGGGGAAGCAGTACCGATAGTCCCCGTTCTGACAGCCAGGCCAGCACCTATCTCTATTTCTCTTCATCCAGCTACTGGAATCGCACATCAGCCTTTTTTCTTCCCGCAAGAAATTGCCCACACCAAGTGGATAATGAATGACCAATTATCATAGTCATATCCCACTCACCCGAAGGACGACTGAACGAGCAGTGTAGGCAAGTGTCGATCTACATTTCCTTGTTCCCCAGGCTCGCGCCCTCGAAACTCTTCTCTACACTAGGGTCCGTCCAGAAGAGTCTTCGTCCTGGACTATCAAACGCCACGACGGGTTCTTGAAACCTCGTCGTTAGAAAGTCCGCAGAAAGAGTGTTCAATGATGTCAAACCTTCATTCACTCCACATCATCACTGACTCTTCGCGTATGAGAATCAGAGTTCCGTGTCGCAAGAAGAAAGAGCGTGTCTCTATGAGCGGTCGTGTCTCGATGACGTTGGGAGGCCCCTATGTATGGATTTCTTTCATAAAATAAAATGAAAAGCGAGTGCTTTTTTAGGAAAGAGATCTGTTTGATCCGGATTGATCTCCCATTCACACGGTGGTAGCTGAGCTATCGATAGCTCACGCCAATCGTGGCAGCGAGCAGGTCGAGGCACTGGACCTACCGATCATGCGGAGGAATCCTATGGAAACGGGGCAACCACTGCGCTCGAACGAGAGCCTCTCGTTCCGTGCACGCACAGACATTTTTGCGGTCCATCTTCCTTTCCCAAGCCGCCGGGGCAGGGATAGAACTACTTAGAAAGAAGGAGAAGCGGTCCAATGCATTGCCATTATGTTCCCCATTGGACACTGGAATGCGCATCGATCACGAAAGGGGCATTTGTCTCCGCCGTGCGTTGCCCTTGTGGACAGAGAGGCTCGAACTAGAATGGACTCCCCCCCTTCCCTATTGATCATACAACAAAAGCACGTGGTTGGCAATCGTCAATGGCAAGCAATGGATTGACCTTCTCTGCCCCTTTCTTCTTAATAGGGGACAACGAGCGGTTACATAATGATGTCACTGTCCGTTCACAGCGGCGACTCGAACTACCAACCCGCATCTGCTCATGGTCGGTCCCATGGTCGATTAGTGAGCATCACATCTCGGTCAATCAATCGGTCCGCTGATCCATCATTCTCTATCGTGCGTGATCACTCACAGCAGCAATCCTTTCTTGTTGAAGGAAATCCTACGTGATGCCGGGAACCCCCCTTCGCCCCTGGAAAGATGAGTAAGCTCCGTAAGCCAGCTCTTTCTTCGTTGGTTGGCCCGCCCCCCAGGTCAATGTCAGGTGCCCCCCTCCTCCCGAAAGACAGAATTCCGTCCTCCGTCCGTGGATGGATAGAGGAACATTTACACAGAGGAATGGCTCAAATTGCGGTATTATACAATATTGACCTTTTCGTTGGGATAGGCACCCTGAGTTTACCAACCTCAGTGACCGGCTCCTATGAGTTCCCACCCTTTGAGGAACTCCGTGGGCTCGCTGCTAACAGAGACTAGGAACAACTATGCTGCCTCTCACCTGCTAACAGCACCATACACACGCGGCTGATGTACTGGCCCTCGCGTCGATCTGACCTCCGCTGCCTGCCCGCGCGCGGGTCAACTCAAAAGAAATGCAGCTAGCTCGCCAACCAACTGTTCATGTTTGAGCTTGTTGGCTTGCTTCATTGTTATTTATACACTGCCTGAATTGACTGACTTGGTAGCCAGCCTCAAACGTATCCGGATGGATAGAGACGGATCCCTTTACATACATAGCCCCCACCCCCCAGATACATACTTTTCCTCTTTTCTCCCGCCCTTCCCGGAGATTGATTGAAAAATCATTCAACATGGAACTGATGATCCGAAGGGGCGCTTGTTCTGCTGGGCGGCGACAGGAAGGCAATCACGACGAGGCCGGGCGCCGGGGAGACAAAAAAAACGCAAACTCTTTCTTTAGTCGTCGTCTTTCTTAGCTCTTCTTTATTCTGACTACTATTTGAAAACCTGTAGTCAAGCATAGTAGATGGAACTTGACGGCCGGCAGATAGATATAAAAACGTCTCCAGGTCGTACGCCTGGAACAAGAAGGCCCGTTCGTCGTACAATTTCGGCGATTCAAAAGGAGTATATCCCTCTCCCTTAGTGTCTTTTCACTTCCGTCGTGATGGAACAAACACAACACTTCGCCTAATTCTTGTTAGTCCCGGCCGTCAAGTGTAGTCTACTAAAAGAGACAAAAGGTTTTTCCAAAAAAACCAATGACGTTACGACCACTGAACAAACTTGGTTGACGAACATGGTTTATGCGCCGCTAATGTAGCGGCTTGTCGAGCATTTGACAAACTCACACCATCCATTTCAAATGGGATTTGTCCCGTGGACACACGAGCAATCCAACCCGTAGGATTTCCTTTTCCTCTTCCCATTCTCACTTCTGTAGGTTTCCCGGTAATAGGGAGATCCGCGAGAACTCTGACCCATATCTTACCATTTCTTCGGAATTGTCCGCTCATAGCACGATGGAATTGTCCGACTGTAGCCCGACGCGCTGCTTCAATGGCTTGAGAGGAAAGACGACCAGCTTCACAACTTTTGGTGCCATATCTTCCAAAACCAAGTTGTGTACCGTCCGGTTCGCGACCCCTACTACATCTGCCTTTACGATATTTACTATATTTAGTACGTTTCGGATATAGCACGTCCCTTTCTTGAATGACTATATGAGATCCGCACTTTGACACCTGAGATTCCGTAACGAGTAGAGACTGGAGCAGGAGCATAATCGATTTTCTGGTGAAATACATTACAAGATGTTTTTCCATACTTTCCGCATTCAGTTCTAGCTATTTCTGCACCTTTTGATCGACCTGAACAACTAATACGGATCCCCTCCACCCCTTTGGGCATGACTAATGGAATATCCTTCACTATTTGACTAAAAATGGAACGAAATGATCTTGTTTTGTTCCTCGGTTGAAAAGAGATGTCTTGAGCAATCGGAGAAGCACTTTGATAAACAGATTTGATCTTGACCGACTCCATTAAGGTATTAGTGTTTGTTCTATTAGACAACAAAGATCGCATTTTTTGCACTTCGTTCAAATAAGAGTTGTACCCGTACGGAATTCTTCTGTTTCTCAGTATGATCTCTATCATCATCTCTATTCCCTTTATCAATTCTCCTATCCTACCTAGGTCTATGAATTTCTCTATCAATTTCATTACCTTCTCCTTATCCATGAGGTTCCTGAATTTGATCCTTAATTGACCCAGGAGTTGTTCCCGGGCATCCTCAATTAGGTTATTAGACACCCCAACCCCATCCCTTGGAAAGAAAAAGGTAGCACCGAAGAAAGGAAAGAGCGATATGGTGGTTTTTGTTGTTCCCGCGAAGCGAAGATCATTCGCTTGGCGAATGAAGTGGGTCAACCTCTTTTTGGCTTCGGCCAAAGACTTTTGATCGCTGGTCGAGCTTTCTACAAAAAAACCGATGCGAGAACGTATTCTCTTATCGACGCTTCCTCCCTGTTCATTCGCTCCCCCCATCGTAGATGGTTCAGCCACGCCCGGTGCCACGAAATGATTGAGAACTACGACGGGGTCGAAATGCATTTTGTTCTTTTTCTTCAAAAAGTATTGCATGACAAAATAATGAAAGGAAGGGCGCACAGCAGGGAGGGTCCTTATAAGTAGATTACTCGTCGGGCCGTCGGAGCGGGACTTCTTCGGGAAAAAGAACTTGAATAACTTCGTTTTGATGAAGGAGTCGTCATTTTCTATCAGGAATGCTATGTCATTGACAACCCCGGCGTCTTTCGGATGCTTGAAGGCCCCGCTGATCCGAAGTGATTTAGAAAGATTCTTCTGTCTCGATGGTGATCGGTCATGGTATCCATAGCGTTGCCTCCTTTTTGGCCAAATCCTTCTTTCGTTTTGCTTCTCCCGGTCGTCAAGCCTGCTCGACTCGACAGTTTTCCCTGCCCCCCGGCCTCTCACTTCCTTTCGTTCTTCCTCCGTACCGTCGCTTGAATGAAGACACCCGATCGGCCCGACTTTCCCAAAAGCCCACCACCGGCCAAAATCCTTTCTGGGTCTTTCTTTGTCGCGTCGTTTCAGTCGTCGTGGTCGACGGGGAAGAAAGAAATGAATGAATGTCCTTTTGGGAAAATGTAGAATAATACACCTACCGAGACGAAAGCCAAAGGTTAGTCTCGTAGGTGGACGTATCGAACCGAAATAAGATCTCAGATTGACATCTTGATACACTGATTTACCATAATAATAAAGAGAGTCAATGGTTAGCCGTGGGAAGAGCCGCTTCTTGAAGAGGGGCTTCCATTCACCAGCGCAGACTACAAGTGCTCTCCGAACCGTGCTGGATAGTAACCCATCACACGGCTCTCCAACCCAACCTGTGGTGGATCCCGGGGGACAAAGTCAAAGCGCTTGATCCCCAACCTTTGATGCCCCGCCGATCAAGCAGCGACGCAGCTCGTGATAGGCTTCTTAGCTGAAGCCGCTAACGTTCGGTTCGGATAAGTCACGTTCCTTCGGTCGGTTCGCTCCGGTGGTCTTCCCTTATCTTCCCTAACGTTCAGAGTTGTTCTGGTTTGAGAAAGGAGCACCGGCCGAGCGCCCTGAATGAATAAGAAAATGACAGCAGAGGCTTCCAGTTCTTATTCGACCGAGAATAAGCTAGCAACATTTCGATTACACACCGGAGGTTGGTAAGAACGGAGGTTTGATCGGTTTGGTTTCGTGCAACGATTGGAGCGGAAGGAAAAAGCGGTTGTCTTCCCAGAAAGGCGCCCTCGCTCGCTCTCTTGGCAAAACGCTTCGAAAGAAGAACCGTCTCGCCAAGGCCCCGCCCGCCCCCTTTCTTTGCCCGCCGGCCGGCGGAGAGTCAGCGTCACCCTTCGTCGCCTATCGGCGGAGAGATTCGTTCCCGGAAGCGCAGCTTCTGGCGGGCGACGCGTTAGGCATTCTGCTGGTAGGAAGGCCGACCATAAGCCTACTTATAGTTATAGCATAGCAAGCAAAAGGCCGACCCACTTGTTGACTGCCTAGCTCGTTCTTCATCGGCCGGCAGAAGCTTCATTCATAGATGAATATCATCGGATGATGATATGGATTCCGCACTTCCAAGTCTCGCGGGGCTGCTTCGCTTCGCTCGCTCAGTGCTTTGCTTACTCACTTCGCTTCCTCCCTCCCCCTTCTGGCGAAGCTTCGTAGACTAGCTTCGCTAGCGCTTGGAAAGCGAGCTTCCCTTGCCTACTCACGGCAACCCGGTTATCTTATCAGAGTCGTCCTTTTCCTTCACTCCAGTAAGTGAAAGAGCTTGCTTGGATCGTTCTGCGCTTTCATAGGGGTCCGCCGCCCTCAAACGAACGTTTCCCATTTGACATAGTCTCGGGGCTTTTCCATAGATCGATATCGCCCTGTGGAGTCGACGTTCCGAAGGCTCCACTTGACAGCCTTCCATAACCCTCGTGAAACGAAGAAACAAAAAGAAAGCACGGTTCTTCTTCTTTTGGCTGGAAATGAATATCATTTGAATGACAGCTTCAACTCCACTTTGGAGAGAGTTTTCGGTCTTAATCAAGATAGGTCAGGGGCGCGTCGGAACGGTAGCTGCTTAGTCTCATCCGAGAGTCCAATCTCTTTGTACTGCTTTTTTTCTTTGAATAAAAAAAAGAAAGAAGGGGGTCAGGCTAGGCTCCTTCCCTTCCACAGCATAGCTGCGCTAGCAGGTACTACGAGCCCTCTGCCCCACGCATCTAACCAGCTCTCGCGTGGTTCACCGGTTCCACCGAAAACTCTCATTTGTGGCAGCGGAGCATAGTGCGCTTTAGGCGCCGAGCGAGAAACTGCTATTAGTCAAAGCACTCGCAAAGCTTTGCGTTAGGGCTTTGCACAAAGCACGCACTCGCAAAGCGTAGGGCTTTGCACAAAGCACGCACTCGCAAAGCGTGAAAAGCACTCTATCGCAAGTCAAAGCACTCTATCACTCAAAGCACTCGCACTATAAGGCAAGAGAGCTTTGCACAAAGTGAAACGCTCTAAGTCAAAGCACTCTCTCACTAAAAGCACGCGATGCTTTGCATTAAGTGAAAGCGCTCGCAAGTCAGCACGCGATGCTTTGCATTAAGTTCAAGCGCTCGCAAGTCAAAGCACTCTATCGCGATGCTTTGCATTAAGTGAAAGCGCTCGCAAGAGTGCTCGCGACGTTGAGCTTTGCTCCCGACGTTGAGCTTTGCTCCCGACGTTGAGCTTTGCTCCCGACCCTTCCATCAATTGACGTGACGTGACGTGACGCTGGTACAAAGCACTCGCTTTTCAATGTTTTTATACGTTGGTTGATTCACAGATCTTCTTTCACTTAGAAAGATTCTTGATTCCAGTGAAGGCGAGCTCCGTAGACAGCGAGCTACGAGTGTAGACGAAGAGTCGGAACGAGCCTACAAGAGAAAGCGAAGCGAGCGAGTTTCAATAGTGAACGTATGTAGGCTTGCGTAGCAGTAGGGCAGACATTTCTCGCAGTTACAGCTTGCATAGCACTGACTTGTAGGCTCGAAGAAGAGTCGTCACTCTACGCTCGTAGGCCTCAAGGTTGCTCAGTTTGCTCGTCAAAAAACTCGCTCCTACAACTTCGCTCGTAGGCAACACTCTCTAAGCGTTAGTGCTAGGGGCGGCGGCGTTTTTGAATTCCGTCTCTCCGAACCGAAGACGCACTTCTCAGATCAGGCTAGGCCTCTCCAGCGGAGCTGGGCGCCGGGCCCCTGGATGCGCTAGCGATCGGCGCATAGGGGAGTTGTTGGCCGGGTTTATCGGCCTGGTATCCTGCACCTCGCGTTCATGATAGAAACATTCCACTGTGCCCCGGAGACACGGTCGAAGCACGCCCGCCCTGTGTGCTTCTTTCACGACATGCTCAGGTCCCGGGTGTCTTCCTGTGGTCTTCTAGCGTTAGAAGAAGTCGTGTCCGTCCCTCCCGGACATCTGCAACGTCCTCCCACGCCTTCTATTATAGTATAGGACTCTTCGGTGACTTTCGCGGTCGCCCTCACTGAACCGACTTGAATCTGAACTACGATTCAGATCAAGTCTTACCGAAATTGGATTTCCTTTTCGTGCCATATGGCGCTTTGACTTTACTTTTTCCCCCTTCTTCCCGGTCCAATATTAGTTCTCGAAGGTCTTCGTTTCCGTGTAGAAGCAAACTCTCCCAATTTATGACCAACCTTTCCTTCGGTGATCTTACAACGAACAGGAGTTTTTCCATTGTAAATTCGTACTCCGCAATCAACGAATTCCGGCGAAATAGAAGATCTACGTGACCAAATTTTCCTGAGAATGGTGACGCCTGTGCTACTGCTACGCAAGGCTGCACTGCTGCTTTTGGCGTCTCTGCTACGCAAGCCTACATTGCTCACTTCATTCTCTCTTTTTTTCTTCATTAAAAAAAGGTCAACAAAACTGCCCTTCCATATAGATCGTCGTGCCATTCACTAATTTCTGCGTTTCCCCACTACGGTCCGAAATCCTGCTTTGGTGGGCTTCCCCCAAGGTGACACCGAAGGTCTACCTCCTTTCGTGCGCCCCTCACCTCCTCCATGAGGATGATCCACTGGATTCATTGCAACACCACGAACAATTGGGCGTCTGCCTAACCACCGGCTTTGTCCTGCTTTTCTAAGCTTACGTGCACCATGGTTGGGATTGGAAACTATACCAATAGTAGCTCGGCATCGGGAATCAATGACTTTTTCAACACCCGAAGGTAGCCGCACAAGACATTGTGGTGCTGGTTCCTTCATTATTTTAGCAAAAGTTCCTGCAGCTCGAGCCAGCTTTGCGCCTTGACCTGGATGACATTCAATATCATGTACCCATGTTCCTATACATATATCGGCTAATGGTATGCAATTTCCTACTTGATAATGAAGATCAAGTATATCGTATCTAAAAGCAGGGGGGCGTGGCCCAGAAGCAGCCTGCTGACTGCCCCCTTCCACTCGGCCCTTATTCGCAGTGCGAACAAGGTCTTGGAACCTAAGGGTTGTATGGGCATGATGGGCGGGTCGCAAGAAGCCACTGGTCGAAGGTTTGGACCAATCGCAATTCATAACCATCTTGCCCGCTTCCAATTGATGACTGGCTAATATATAAGTGTTGACCTAAGCCCCTCTGTGCTGGGGCTCGGCTCCCGAACCGTACGTGAGCTGCCTCGTACGGCTCTTCCTAAGAACGCCCCCCCTCTTTCTGTTATATAATAACACAAGAAGAAAAGGTAGCTCCGAGCACAAAAAGACTTTGGAAAATCCCTTCGCCCTCCTGGGCGGCTATTAGAGGTCCTTGACTGATTTTTGCAGTCAAGCTTCCTTGTTCCTTAGTGTAGTCTCGGTCCATAGTGGAAGACTCCGTTCCTTAGCCTTTTCTATATCTTTCTATTAAGCTGACGCAACTCCGTACCTTAGTGTAGTCTCCACAGCTCCCGTTCATAACCATTCTTCTTCTTTTTTTTCATAGTTCGGCTAAGTGACTTCGTAACCTTAACGTACTTTCTTTCGTACTTTCTCAGGTTGATCAAAGCACTCGCTACTTTGAATGGCTTAAGGGCTTTGCGAGTGCTTTGACGATTCGCTTTGCCCCCAACTTGATGGAAGGGAGCAAAGCTAAACAGAAGGGTCGCGAGCAAAGCTCAACAGAAGGGAGGGTCGCGAGCAAAGTGAAACGTCGCGAGCAAAGCTCAACGTCGCGAGCACTCTTGCGAGCGCTTGAACTTAATGCAAAGCATCGCGTGCTGACTTGCGAGCGCTTAATGCAAAGCATCGCGTGCGAGTGCTTTGACTTGCGAGCGCTTTGTGCAAAGCATCGCGATAGAGTGCTTTGACTTGCGAGCGCTTGAACTTAATGCAAAGCATCGCGTGCGAGTGCTTTGACTTGCGAGCGCTTGAACTTAATGCAAAGCCCAACTATAATAGAAAGCCCTGCGATAGAGTGCTTTGAGTGCGCGAGTGCTTTGACTTGCGTGCGAGTGCTTTGACTTGCGATAGAGTGCTTTTCACGCTTTGCGAGTGCGTGCTTTGTGCTTTGCCTAAAAGATCGACTTTGGTGTAGGGCGGCTAGGCAGACGGAATGCAGGGTCAAAAAAGACTACGAAACCAAGAAGCAAAGCATTAGAAAGCTCGACAAGTCGCTTATAGAAGTTGAATGCCGACTACCACTGTCAGGGGGGGGAGCGAAGCTTAGCGAGCTTTATAAGGCCGACCACTACATAAGCCTAGCGGTAATCGGCTTTCCAAGCTTCGAGCTTCCCGTTGCTAAGCCAAGGTCCCAGGTCTCCGAGTCAGCCCGCGCTTTTTCGAAGAATCCTGCACCCATGGGCATACGGCCTGGCAGGCCTTCCCTTTCCGCCGGAGCTTCATGGGCGTTGCCCCGTTCCCCAATCAGATGTTTGGATGTGAGCTATACTCCGCGAGGAGCCACACGGGCGTATGGCCTTGCCTTGCCATTGGACCTCTCTTCTCGTGTGACTAGGAATGCTCGGTGACAACCTCTCCATTGTCACCGCCTGGCCTCTCTTGCTACCACGGTAGCACCTAGTGTGGTCAGCACCAATCGTGTTCGGGCAACGAAGCTTACACTCATTCACATTAGTTCATCCTGCAATGCCCCGGGCCTTTTGCTCTTCTAACGTCAAAAAGGGTGGCCGGCCATTCGTCAAGGCCCAGGAATCAGCTGGGCATCTCAGCGGCGGGATTGGATACCCGCATCCGATCGAAGTTCAATGGTGGGTCGCTTCGCGAAAAACATTGCTTAGGACCAACGGGTCACACGACAGGTACACGATCGACTTTGCACGCTCCATCCTTCGGCCCTTCGCCTATCGGTTTGGCAGGCAAGCTACCGAAGTGACTAGCTTCTACCGTAAGCAAAGCTTTGTAGAAGCTTGACGAGGCATGATGGTAGGAAGGCCGACCACTACATAAAGCGTAAGCAAGCACTTGGCTTGGGAGCAAGCTACCTTGATCCGCCTTCGGCTTCGATTCGTTATGCTCAGCAGCTCCAACAAGCCCTAAAGTGTCTTGCCGCCGAGAACTCTGCCAAGAAAGCGCTGCTTGACGTTTGATCCTATGCGCCCAGAGAACGCTATGCGTTCTCCACTTTCGGACCTCGAAAAGAGAGAACGTGTTTTTTCCTCTCAAGATCTCTCTCATTCGCGGAGCGAAGAAAGCGGGCTTTGCCCCAGCTACCGCTATCCTTGGGAAACCAAAAGAGCTACCGAAGGAAAGGGAAGTTGCAGTCTCTCCCTTGGCCTTTGGAGAGGAGAGGGCAGAGAAGAAAACGTCCTTCGCGCAAGTTTTTTTGCTTCCAGCGCTGACTTGGCTCTTCGACCAAGGAGGCATGATGGGTGGAAGGCCGACCAAACCATAAGCCTCCATCCGTTCAGGATAGAAGCAAGCTACCTTTCTTTGATCCACTTTCCCGGGCAGGGAAGAGAACGAAAAAAGGCCGCAGATGGTGGCCGTGGTCAGTTCGAGGATCTGACGCGGCGGAGCTTTCTCTTCTATCGTGTTGCATCTCCTCTTTCGGCGTAGCAGCACCCCCTCGATCCATCGTACTAGAGCGATCCGAGAAGAGCGATTAGGGTCATATTCGATCCTTTCTACAATGCCCATAGACGAAGTGCTTCGTTTCAGATCAATTCTTCGCAGCAATCGCTTCGATCCACCCCCTCGGTGAAAAACCGTAATTCGCCCAGAGGAATTCCTCCCAGCGGACTTCCCTGTACTCAAAGTGAATTGTCTAAGTGCTCTCCCGCTTTGTCTCATTTTTGATCTCGTCCGAATTAGCTACCGCTATGCTCCCTCTATTTTCCTAATTCTTCTCAAAGATCGTCGTTGGTTCATCACATGACATGAATCATACACACGTCATCCGGGCGGGCAGCCTCTGGTCCGGTAGGGCGGGCGGTCGCCTTGACAAGTAGCACCTGGGTAGGCACATGTGTTAAGCATCACGCTTTTTTTGAGTGGTTTGGTGAACCTTCGTCAGATTTTGCTTCGGTTTGATGGCTACAAATCACTATTATTATGCTATGCGGAGCCATACAACAAGCTATGGAATTGCTCTGCTCCTAAGCGACTAACTAACGCATAGCTGCTATCTAGGATCCGCAATTCTTGGCCCTTACATTACAGTCCTCTCAAAAAGCTATTGCTCGTACTAGCAAGAGCTAATAGAAAAAGCAAAGCGTTTAGCCAGCCGCTGCTATCTCTTCCTATATAGCTTCCAACCAAATAGCCCAAAGCTAAAGGCCTATCCATTCCTATAGAGCAACCTCCGCGCCTATCTATCTATAGGCGACCGTTAGAGAGCTCAACCAAATAGCCCTACGCTATTGTCCTATAGAGCTTCCACCCTCCCTATGCTAAATCAAAGGAGCTACTAGAACAGCTAAGGCCTTATGGAGGAAGGAAGGCTGATAGAGCAACCAAAAAGCCCTATGCTAAAGCAAAGAAGCTACTAGCAACGGCAGCCGTTTAGCCAGCCGCTGCTATCTCTTCCTATATAGCTTCCAACCAAATAGCCCAATGGTTTTTTCCTTAGAGAGCTTCTGCTTCCGTCCTACGCTAAAGCAAAGGAAGGAGTAGCCTTTGATTTAGCCTTAGAGAGCTTCTGCTTCCGTCCTACGCTAAAGCTGTAGCAGCTTTCAAGCTTCAGCTTTGCTTTTGGTTTAGCTGTAGCTTTGGATGGAAAGCCTGTGCCTGTAGCAGCTTTCAAGCTTTGCTTTTGGTTTAGCTGTAGCTGATTTGGATGGAAAGCCTGTAGCAGCTTGGAGCACTCGATGGAACTCACACAGGGACTTACCCAACGGCGTTACAGGAAGGACGTCGACATTGGCCCATTAGGAGAGACGGCGGCAGTTGAAAGAGCTGCTCGAAAAGGGTCATGTAAGGCCCAGTACATCCTCTTTTGCCTCGTCTGTGGTCTTGGTGCCGAAGAAGGCTCGTGGCGCATGTGCGTGGATTATCGCGCCCTTAACAAGATCACAGTCAAGAATCGCTATCCTTTGCCAAGGATAGATGTCTTGTTCCCATTTGACTAGTTGAGGGCACCAAGATAGACTGGAGGGATACCGTGCAAGTGGTGGAAGGTGTTGGAAGACCGCGTTAAAGACAAGCAAGGCAAGGGTTGTATGAATGGATCGTCATGCCATTCGGTCTGACCAACGCACCTGCAACCTTGATGCGGCTGATGAACGATGTTCTTAGGCCTTCTTTTGATGAATTCGTCACGGTCTACGACGACGACATCTGCTTTCTTGCAAGACCTGGGAGGAGCATCTGAAACACGTAGAGACTGTTCGTCATGCTCTGCGTGAGCACCAGCGCCCATACGGAGAATTCGGGATGAGGGTCCTTGGGGCACATCATCGGCTCAGGAGGAGTCAATATCTATCCTGAGAAGACGAAGTCTGTCCGGGAATGGCCAACCCCCAAGTAGCTGACGGAGGTCAGGAGTTTCCTCGGCATGACCAACTCCGCACTAAAGATGAATAAAGAACTACTCCCATTTCGTATCCTTTGGTTGATCTGACTCGGGGCCCAGAAAAGAAACAGACGTTTCGATGGGGAGAGGATCAAGAGCATGCGTTCCAGGCACTGACGGAGAAAGTCTGCGAAGCACCGGTTCTGGCCATGCCAGACGTTCAGAAGCCGTTCGAAATCGATACGGACGCTTCTGCTCATGCTTTGGGGCAAGACGGCCGAGTGGTCGCGTACCACAGTGAGACGTTCAATAAAGCCGTCTCACACTATCCCACGTACGAGTTGGAGATGTACACGATAGTGCAGGCAAAGACTGGAGGCACTATTGGAAAGCTCGGGAAGGAGACGATCGTCCACTCTGAACTTCAGTATCTACAGACGCAGTCCAAGCTTCCGGAGGCGCGCCATAGGAAGTGAGTTCCGTTCCTGCAACAGTTCGAGTTGGTTGGTGATTAAGTACAAGAAGGGCCAACAAGGTTGAAGATTTGCGGACCCCCTGCCGCAACTGCTCTTTCTACCAATTTGACAAAGGGGACTTGACGGCGGAGTACTCGGAGGGACGTCGAAAGGCGTCCGGGAGAAGACGGCCCGACTGCAGACGGCAGATGGCTACAGCCGGCGTCACGGCTGACTCTACAAAGATGGCTGAGTATGTCGGGCAAAGAAAGGCGTCTCGCGGTCCGCGCCCACTCCTAAAGGCGGAGTTGGTCTTTGTTTGGAGTGAATAAAGAAGGCTCACCTGGAAAGGCACTCTTCTTTGCCCAGGATGGATGTCTCCGCTGCCAAAGCAGAGAAGAACAGTCTTCCAAAGGCGCTCGAAGAGAGAGCTAAAGACCTGACTGTTCTCTTAAGAGAAGAACGCTTATAAATCAAGGATAAGCCTGTATTACATTCCTTCTTTCATTCCTTCTTTGTATGGTCAAATTGCTGAAGGACTTGTGGACGAATGGGCATTTTGCCCCCAGCCAAGATGATAAGCCAATAGATGCAATTCCCGCCTCTTCAAATGAGGGCAGACAAGTTCAAACATGTGGAAGTTGTATCCGGAGTATATATATAATTAGTATAAGAACCCCTCCATTCTCGTAGAAGGCCAGAAAAAGATGACGAACAATTCCGCTGCGAAGCAATATGAGAGCTGCTTTATATCTTTCTATTAAGCTCAGCCGCGATGTCATGTGCATAACTGATAAGACTGAATGCGGATGGTTGCAAGCCTTGAAGAGGAAAGGCCTTTGGGCTGCGTCAGACAGAAAGACTGCTTGATTCTCGTCTGAAGATTGCAGCCCTCAGCTGAGTCATCTTGGGGCTGTCCCCAACTTGATGGAAGGGTCGGGAGCAAAGCTCAACGTCGGGAGCAAAGCTCAACGTCGGGAGCAAAGCTCAACGTCGCGAGCAAAGCTCAACGTCGCGAGCACTCTTGCGAGCGCTTTGTGCAAAGCATCGCGATAGAGTGCTTTGACTTGCGAGCGCTTTGTGCAAAGCATCGCGATAGAGTGCTTTGACTTGCGAGCGCTTGAACTTAATGCAAAGCATCGCGATAGAGTGCTTTGACTTGCGAGCGCTTGAACTTAATGCAAAGCATCGCGTGCTTTTAGTGAGAGAGTGCTTTGACTTGCGAGCGCTTGAACTTAATGCAAAGCCCAACTATAATAGAAAGTCCTCTTGCGAGTGCTTTGAGCGATAGAGTGCTTTGACTTGCGAGTGCTTTGAGCGTGCGAGTGCTTTGACTTGCGATAGAGTGCTTTGAGTGTGCGAGTGCTTTGACTTGCGATAGAGTGCTTTTCACGCTTTGCGAGTGCTTTGTGGGCTTTGCTAATCTCGTTGCTTCGCTTTGCGAGTGCTTTGACCACTAGTCTTTCAGTTGTTTAGTTTGCTTTGCTCGTGGACGAGCTTTGCCTTCCGCTTTGCGAGGCTTTCTTTATAGGATGATCGAACCTCGGAGCTCTTTTCGCCGAGCATTTCACCCTCTTGACTTCGCTACGCTCAGCGGCTCGCCAATAGTTCAAATTTCTTCTTTGTTGGGAGAATAGTTCCAATGGTAGAACAATGGTCTCCAAAACCACAGGTTAAGGGTTCGAATCCCTTTTCTCCTGATCCGGAAAGGGGGGAGTTCGCAATCCATGCTTGGACCCGACCCCTTTTTCTGTTATGGCCGAAGCCCTACCCTACATACAGCTAGAGCTACAGAGTGAGATTTCCAATTCTAGAAAACAAAAACGTGTTAGCTACTGGCTATTCTAAAGACCGGGCGACCACCCGGCTTCTGAGGATCTCAAAAAACAGTCTTTTAGATAGCGCGGCTACTTGAGTACGCAAGCCCTACGAAGTACGCAAGCCTTTTGAATTTGAAGTAGGGCGACCAGTTTGATAGTGACTTCTGTAGGACGACTGACTACTCTTGCTAGGGCTTCTTCCTTTTCTTTTTTTGATCTATGGAAGCCTGTTATACAAGAGGCGCCCCTTATGAAAAAGGCGCTACTGTGCCACTATCTAACACCACCGATAGACTACTGAAGATGAAAAAGGCGCTACTACATCTAATAGAGTGAGTAAACCGAAGGTTCCCCTTCTAGCTTGAATCCCAGTCCCCTATGGATAGTCAATAAATACAATATCTATAGTTAGCCTTAACTAGTTCAGTTTGGTATGACCTTTTTCTTTTTAGCAGCAGAAATTGCCTTCTTCTTTGCTGCTACAGCTCCAACCCTATGGAAGTACCAAGGGCGAACAGCCCCTCTTCCAATCATCAATGGAATACCGGCGTACTACAAAACGAATTCCTTCCAACCGGTCGCATAGCAAGATGGATGGGCTAAGGTAGCCGAAGTCAGAAAGAGTGCGGCTAATATACCTTCTCCTCAAAATGAATGACACTAAAAAAGAGGAAAAAAAAGGTCTTTGGCTGCCTCCAACCTTCCAATCATCATCCACTTCCTCTTTGGCGGAAGCTACAGCTACCTTTCCATCATAAGTACAACGCGCGGTTGCTATTAGCTTATTGACTTGAGCTTGAGGCATAGGCATAGGCGGGATAGGGATAGGGCTTTGCTTTAGCATAGGGAAAGAAGTTCTATAAGTCAGCCGAGACCGTTGCCGCCGCCTGACCTTAATAGTGAGTGGTGGTGGTGTAGTGGTGGTGGTTGTTCCTCTTCTGTCCCATGGGGTAGGGGGCGGCTTTGAAGTTCACCCAAAGGCGTCACGCTTTGCGATAGGAGCTTGCGCGTGGGCCCAAGCTCTATAGGAAATCCAATAGCATAGGCAACGCAGCGGCTACTCTTTTGCTATGGGATTGATTTGAGCTTTTCTTTCTGCTTCTTCCTTTCTTCCCGGGGCGATGATCGAGTGACGTTCTCGACTAATTGAGCGAGTATTAACGTATATACGATATACAAGGCCCGACGGTTAATATAGATAGAAGGGTCAAAGGCCCGACGGTGTAGTATTGAAGATGTCTCAGGTTGCTACGAATCACGCGGTTCCTGGATCGTGTGATATTGTTTGATTTGAGCTTTTCATAGGACAAAGATAATGTGTTCCGTAACCTTGAGCACCTCATCCGTTTGCTATTTCGTTTTCTTTGATATTGGAACTCCCCTTTGGAAGATTGTCTGTCTCAATCTCTGAGTGGACGCGCGCTATCCTTCTTAATAAGCAAAAGAAGAAGACAAATGTCTTTCTTGGGGGCTCTGGGCTTCGTCATTGTTTTCGCTGTGACTTCTCACAGCGGAGGTCGAACCCAAGATGATGTTACCTACTGCTGGCACGTCTGGAGCTGAAGGCGCATCAAGCGATTCCTCCTTCGCGGAACCACGGTCAGAAACTGAGGTCAATCAGCCAACCCCCCCCGTGGCAGGCTCTGAAGGCCCAGAGCACCAAACGGAATTGACTCCTCGAAAATGCAACATTTGTCTTCTACAGGAGAGCCCAGGGGGGCATTGGGAGGCTGTTCAGCCAATTTGCAAGCTTCCTCCCAACCCAATGATAATGAATGACTTGACTTCTCAAATAGGGATTGACGGATCCGCGAGCTCAAACACGAGTGTCACACTCTTTTGAAGGAGACGCTTTCACAACATCCAGAGTTGTTGACAAATTCCCCCCAGCAACAGGAGGCAGACGATGCTTTGACTTTCTTCTTTGACGAGACTCGTAATGAGCTCGATAACGAAATACCCGGTTAGGGTCGAAATAGCAGATAAGGAAGAAAGAGAAATGCTACAAGCGATCCAGAAGGCGAAAGAATGACCCCATCAAAAACAGATTGGGGCTTCTCAGTTTCTGTTTTTTTCGGTATGCCGCTCCGCGAGCAAGGAGCGCCGTGAGCAGAGCGCGAGAACGAAGTAGTGGGCTGTGGTGATGTCGGAATTTGAACCTATTCGTATCTATTTAGTGATCAGTCCGCTAGTTTCTTTGATCCCACTCGGTGTTCCTTTTCCATTTGCTTCCAATAGTTCGACCTATCCAGCAAAATTGTCGGCCCACGAATGTGGTTTCGATCCTTCCGGTGATGCCAGAAGTCGTTCCGATATACGATTTTATCCGGTTTCGATTTTATTTATTATCCCTGATCCGGAAGTCACCTTTTCCTTTCCTTGGGCAGTACCTCCCAACAAGATTGATCTTTTTGGATCTTGGTCCATGATGGCCTTTTTATTTATTTTGACGATTGGATTTCTCTATGAATGGAAAAGGGGTGCTTCGGATCGGGAGTAACCACTAGTTAGTGATAGGGCGAAAATAGGGGGGAAGGACAAAGGAAAGAGCGATGCCTACATTAAATCAATTGATTCGTCATGGTAGAGAAGAAAAACGGCGCACGGACCGTACTCGAGCTTCGGATCAATGTCCCCAGAAGCAAGGAGTACGCCCGCGTGTTCCGACGAGAACACCGAAAAAACCTAATTCAGCTCTACGTAAGATAGCCAAAGTACGGTTGAGCAATCGACATGATATATTTGCTCACATTCCGGGCGAAGGTCATAATTCGCAGGAACATCCTATGGTGTTAATCAGAGGAGGTAGAGTGAAAGATTCGCCAGGTGTGAAATCCCATCGTATTCGAGGAGTCAAGGATTTGCTGGGAATTCCGGATCGAAGAAGGGGCAGATCTAAATATGGTGCGGAAAGACCAAAACCACAAGAGAGATGAATGGAAGATGCCTCTGGATGAACGATTCGAAGTCCCAGTGTACTGCCCAATCTCAATGTAGCCTGATAGGGAGACTGTTCCTTTTCTTTTTTCGGTGGGGACACCCTTGATGCCATGCCAGGCACGCCACCTTCCGACGAATGCCGCAAAGGACTCGTTAGGTCTTTGGCGCTTCAAAAATGCAGAAAGAGCAGTGGTCTGTTTGCCAGCTCGGCGAATGTCTTGATAGAGCCGGGCTCCAACGAGATTCACCATTCCAGGTAGGTTAGACTTCTCTGGAACAAGCGAATGAGCAGCGGATCTTCAGTGGCCCGTTGCTGAAGGAGGTGGGCTTTTGGATTGCCCGTGCTGGGGAAACAGAGTTTTTTGGAGGGGCCGAGGTCAAAAGGCAAACTTCCGTCAGTGGGCCTGGCGATTTGAGCTTGAAGGTGCCGTAGCTGTGGGGGTCGAGGGGATTTGAAAAAGTGGTTTGAGGCCCTGCTGACGCATGAGCTGCTGGCGGAGCTTGATGTGCTGACGCACCCTTGGCCGGCCTGGAAGCCGGATGGTCCAGCGGGAGTGCAGTGATCCGGTTCGATGGTCCCCGGGATGTTGATCCCGGTCTTGTGCATAATACCATCCCATTCCGATATCAGGGGAC